GTTAGGGATAATGATAGGGATAGTTATTTCATATATTTGGATATTGAAAATAAGATTTTTGAGATTGACAATGATCATTCTTTTCTAAGTGAACTAGAAAGTTCTTTTTCTAATTATAAGAATTTTAGTTATCTGAATAATGTATCTAATAGTGACGATCCTCACGATGATCCTTACATGTATAATACTAAATATAGTTGGAATAACCACATTAATAGTTGTATTGACAGTTATTTTCTTTCTCAAATTTGTATTGATAGTTACATTTTAAGTGGTATTGTCAATTATAGTGACAGTTACATTTATAGTTACATTTTTGATGAAAGCAGAACTAGTAGTGAAAACCAGAGTTCAAGTATAAAACCGAGCCTGGATGATAGTGATTTAACTATAACAGAAACAGAAAGATCTAATGATCTAGATGTGACTCCAAAATACAAGCATTTGTGGGTTCAATGCGAAAATTGTTATGGATTAAATTATAAGAAATTTTTTAAATCAAAAATGAATATTTGCGAACACTGTGGACATCATTTGAAAATGAATAGTTCAGATAGAATCGAACTTTCGATTGATCCAGGTACTTGGGTTCCGATGGATGAAGACATGGTCTCTCTGGATCCCATTGAATTTAATTTAGAAGAGGAACCCTACAAAGATCGTATTGATTCTTATCAAAGAAAGACAGGATTAACTGAGGCTGTTCAAACGGGCACAGGTCAACTAAACGGTATTCCCGTAGCAATTGGGATTATGGATTTTCAGTTTATGGGTGGTAGTATGGGATCGGTAGTTGGCGAGAAAATCACCCGTTTGATCGAATATGCTACCAATCAATTTTTACCTCTTATTTTAGTGTGTGCTTCTGGAGGAGCACGCATGCAAGAAGGAAGTTTGAGCTTGATGCAAATGGCTAAAATATCTTCCGCTTTATATGATTATCAATCAAATAAAAAGTTATTCTATGTATCAATCCTTACATCTCCTACTACTGGTGGGGTGACAGCTAGTTTTGGTATGTTGGGGGATATCATTATTGCTGAACCCAATGCCTACATTGCCTTTGCGGGTAAAAGAGTAATTGAACAAACATTGAATAAAACAGTACCTGAGGGCTCACAAGCGGCTGAATATTTATTCCATAAGGGCCTATTCGATCCAATCGTACCGCGTAATCTTTTAAAAGGCGTTCTGAGTGAGTTATTTCAGCTTCATGCGTTCTTTCCTCTGAATCAAAATTCAATCAAGTAGAGCCTTAATAAAAATGAAAAATATATAATATATATATAAAAAAAATAGAAATGATTTTTTTTTTTGTGTATAGAACAAGTAGTTATTTAGTTTATAGAAATCAAAGTAAAAATCCATTCTTCGGATTTGATTTTTACTTTGATAACATTTGGTAACATAAGATTTAATTGTAAAAAAAAAAGAGTGAATTCTTTCTTCCGCAAAATTCAAATTAGGCAAGGGGAATAAAACGAGAATTTCACGTTCCCTTCTTATGTGTATATAATTCACATATAGAAAATATAAAAGTATAGAAAGATGCAAGATTCTATATTTTTTGAGAATGTTCAGTTTTACTAAGAATCCCTATTCCCGGATCGGATTCTAACAAATTTTTCGGGAATTTGTAACAAACTCTTTCTTTATTTTATTCACGTTTATTAAATTCAAATTATTAGACAAAAACAAGATAATAAAAAATAATAAAAAAAAGAGATTATCATACACATACATATCTATATATTTCATGTAGAAAGATGAAAAATTCTATTTCGTTAGTTCTACATTCCTTGCACTTATTTTCTTATCTTATTTTATTTATAAATTTTAGAAATTGTTATATTTATTATTTGATTTATATATTTTATTTATATATTAATATTATGTACTTACATATACTCAATTATGTACTCACTTAGCTATACTTAGTATAATTATATATTATATGAATTATAATAATTATACGATACCTTTATAACAATATAAATAACAATAGAACAATAACAGGTACAAATATTAAATCCAGGTATCTATTTTATGACAACTTTCAATAACTTACCCTCTATTTTGGTGCCTTTAGTGGGCCTAGTATTTCCGGCAATTGCGATGGCTTCTTTATTTCTTCATGTTCAAAAAAACAAGATTTTTTAGATATAGATATGATAGGGCCAAATCTTATCTATTTTTTTTTTTCAAGACTTAGACCATAATACAGATATTGATTTCTTAGAATAAAATATGTGATGCAGTTTCCCCTGAACATAAGCTATTATGCATGCGTAAACATGATATATACATAAATGAATTATAGCTATTTGAAAAAAAATTCGGGATTGGGGCGAATGTCTGAAATGTAAAGTAAATGTATCCATATGTAGATATCTATAGGGAATCATACGAAGTGGATCTTATTATTTTAGATCTAAGCAATTCGATGAATTACTCCTAAAAGTTCACATCGGAATAGTGCTAGTTGATGAGAGTTACTTCGGAAACACACAAAAAAAGTCAAATTCATTTGGGTTATTCTCTCAATTTCAATAAAATGCAACTAGATCTAGTATGAATTGGCGATCAGAACATATATGGATAGAACTTATAGCGGGGTCTCGAAAAACAAGTAATTTCTGCTGGGCCTTTATCCTTTTTTTAGGTTCATTAGGGTTTTTATTAGTTGGAATTTCCAGTTATCTTGGTAGGAATTTTATATCTTTATTTCCGTCTCCACAAATCATTTCTTTTCCACAGGGGATCGTGATGTCTTTCTACGGGATTGCGGGTCTCTTTATTAGCTCCTATTTGTGGTGCACAATCTCATGGAATGTAGGTAGTGGTTATGATCGATTCGATAGAAAAGAAGGAATAGTGTGTATTTTTCGTTGGGGATTTCCTGGAAAAAATCGTCGCATCTTACTCCAATTCCTTATGAAAGACATCCAGTCCATCAGAATAGAAGTGAAAGAGGGTATTTATGCTCGTCGTGTCCTTTATATGGAAATCAGAGGCCATGGGGCTATTCCCCTGACTCGTACTGATGAGAATTTGACTCCACGAGAAATTGAGCAAAAAGCTGCTGAATTGGCTTATTTCTTGCGTGTACCAATTGAAGTATTTTGAAAAATGAACTGAAAAGAGTGAATGCTTTTTTTTTTTTCAAAAAATTTTATATTCTGATAGAAAGAGAATTCTTTTCTTTCAAAATCCGAATAATATTCATGGGCGCCTTTGTGCATTTATTTATCGAAAGGAGGCACTTTTTTCGAATTTTAGCAAATGATATATTTGGAAACAATATCTTTATTCGCATTTGAAGTGCGAATTTGGAGTGGACTCTTTCTTATTCCATTTCTGTATTATTTCTAAATTCAAGTACTAACCACTGAATCATACAGAAAAAAAAAGGGAATAGATTCATGGGCTCGATGACTTGTAATAGAACTTATCCTTGATATGAATATTAGTTAGTATCGTATGGAGTCGACGAATGAGGTGAGTTCATTAAAAATTCAAAGACGAAAAAATGGCAAAAAAGAAAGCATTCATTCCCCTTCTATATCTTGCATCTTCTATAGTATTTTTGCCCTGGTGGATCTCTCTCTCATTTACTAAAAGTCTGGAATCTTGGGTTACTAATTGGTGGGATACTATGGAATCCGAAATTTTCTTGAATATCATTCAAGAAAAGAGTATTCTAAAAAAATTCATAGAATTAGAGGAACTCTTCCTCTTGGACGAAATGATAAAGGAATACCCGGAAACACATCTAGAAAAGCTTCGTATCGGAATCTACAAAGAAACGATCCAATTGATCAAGATACACAATGGGGATTGTATCCATACGATTTTGAACTTCTCGACAAATATAATCTGTTTCGTTATTCTAAGTGGTTATTCGATTTTAGGTAATGAAAAACTTGTTATTCTTAACTCTTGGGTTCAAGAATTCCTATATAACTTAAGCGACACAATAAAAGCTTTTTCAATTCTTTTATTAACTGATTTATGTATAGGATTCCATTCGCCCCACGGTTGGGAACTAATGATTGGCTCTTTATACAAAGATTTTGGATTTGATCATAACGATCAAATTATATCCGGTCTTGTTTCCACTTTTCCGGTCATTCTAGATACAATTTTAAAATATTTGATCTTCCGTTATTTAAATCGTGTATCTCCCTCACTTGTAGTGATTTATCATTCACTGAATGACTGAAAAATGATTCACTGATCAAATTATAATGGTTGTTACTTTGTACATAAGCAAAACATTCAAAATTGTACTTATTCTTTCTACTCCTACAAGGAATTCTTCCTATATTCCATTAATATTTTTTTAGTAAATAGCAAAATCATAGATAGGGAACTATACTAGACTAGGGACCTACCTAATTTTATTGTATAAATTTTCGATACCAATGATTGGACCATGCAAACTATAAATACTCTTTTTTCTTGGATAAAGGAAGAGATTACTCGATCCATTTCCATATCGCTCATGATATATATAATCACTAGGACACCCAGTTCAAACGCATATCCCATTTTTGCACAGCAGGGTTATGAAAATCCACGAGAAGCGACTGGCCGTATTGTATGTGCCAATTGCCATTTAGCTAATAAACCCGTAGATATCGAGGTTCCACAAGCGGTACTTCCTGATACTGTATTTGAAGCAGTTGTTCGAATTCCTTATGATATGCAACTGAAACAAGTTCTTGCTAATGGTAAAAAGGGAGCTTTGAATGTAGGGGCTGTTCTTATTTTACCTGAGGGGTTTGAATTAGCCCCCCCCGATCGTATTTCGCCCGAGATTAAAGAAAAGATAGGCAATCCGTCTTTTCAGAACTATCGCCCTACTAAAAAAAATATTCTTGTGATAGGTCCTGTTCCTGGTCAGAAATATAGCGAAGTAACCTTTCCTATTCTTTCTCCAGACCCCGCTACTAAGAAAGATGTTCACTTCTTAAAATATCCCATATATGTAGGCGGGA